TTAAAAATAAGCTAAATAAAGCTTTTGGGTTCATACCCCAAATATAGAGGAAACCCCTTTTTTTTAAAAATAAAGTGCCTGATTAAAGGGTTATTCTGATAGGATAAATTATGTAATTTTTTACCTTTATTATATTTTATAGAATTAAACTATATCTAGTAATTTCAAAAATTACTGTGCATCTTACACTAAAATATAATTATTAAATATGAATAAATTTCACTAAAGAATTTATATTCTTATTTTTAATTTTACACATTAATAATTCTAACAAAATGTTCTTTTTATTTACTTTATTTTTTAGTACAATAATTGCAATTTCAGCAAATTCCTGGTTAGGTTGCTGAATTGGATTAGAAATTAACTTATTAAGTTTTATCCCCTTAATGTCCTCCCCCCAAAACTTGCTTAGCTCGGAAGCAGCCCTAAAATACTTTCTAACTCAATCTATTGCCTCAACTAATTTCTTATTTTCTATCCTTCTTAGTTTACTCCTAACTAAGAATTTGCTCCCCCCCTCATTAATTTTAATTTTAATTAATTCAACTTTATTGATAAAAATAGGGTCAGTTCCTTTCCATTTTTGATTCCCAAATATTATAGAAGGCTTATCTTGATTTAATAGTTTTATTTTAATATCTTGACAAAAAATTTCCCCAATAGTTTTACTTTCTTACTGTATAAATTTTAAATATTTAATTTATATTATAATTTTGAACGTATTAGTTGGAACAATTGGAAGTTTTAATCAAGCCTCTTTACGTAAACTTATAGCTTTCTCTTCCATTAATAACGTAGGGTGAATAATTTCTGCTTTAATGACTAGAGAAACTTTATGATCAACTTATTTTCTTTTTTACTCAATATTTTTATTTGTTGCTTGTTTTATATTTTATATCTCTAATATTTTTTATATAAATCAAATATTTAATTTAAATTTTGATTTTTTTGTAAAACTTACAGTAATACTAAACTTTCTTTCTTTAGGGGGGTTACCCCCATTCTTAGGGTTTTTACCTAAATGATTAGTTATTAATCAATTAATTTTAGATGATTTATACATAATTACATTTATCTTTATTATAACTAGTTTAATTATATTGTTTGTCTATATTCGAGTTATTTATTCTGCTTTTATATTTTATTACACTAAATTAAAATGATTTAAATTATTTTTTAAAAATAATTTAATTATTTTAATTTATTTTTTAAGTGTAATCTCATTGCTAGGAATAATTTTAAGAACTTTTTTTTTTATTTAACATGAAGGTTTTAAGTTAAATTTAAACTAATAGTCTTCAAAATTATATATAAAGAAATTCTTTAAGCCTTAATAATATTAATATTACACCTTAAAATTTGCAATTTTAAATCATATTTGAATATAAGGCTTAATAAAAGAGATAATAAACCCCGTCAATAAATTTACAATTTATCGCTTACAAACTCAGCCATTTTATTGCGAAAATGACTTTTTTCTACTAATCATAAGGATATTGGAACTTTATATTTCATTTTTGGGGTCTGATCAGGTATAATTGGGACCTCCCTAAGACTGTTAATTCGTACAGAATTAGGAACCCCCGGGTCTTTAATTGGAGATGATCAAATTTATAATACTATTGTTACAGCCCATGCTTTTATTATAATTTTTTTTATAGTTATACCAATCATAATTGGAGGATTTGGTAATTGACTAGTCCCCTTAATATTAGGTGCCCCTGATATAGCTTTCCCTCGAATAAATAATATAAGTTTCTGACTCCTCCCCCCCTCATTAATTTTATTAATCTCTAGAAGACTCGTCGAAAGTGGTGCAGGAACAGGATGAACAGTTTACCCTCCTTTATCCTCGAATATCGCCCATGGGGGCTCTTCAGTAGATTTAGCTATTTTCTCCCTTCACTTAGCGGGAATTTCTTCTATCTTAGGGGCAATTAATTTCATTACAACAATTATTAACATACGAATTAATAACTTATCTTTTGATCAAATACCTTTATTTGTCTGAGCAGTAGGTATCACAGCCCTCTTGCTTCTTTTATCCCTACCTGTGCTAGCGGGGGCTATTACCATACTATTAACAGATCGAAATTTAAATACTTCTTTTTTTGATCCAGCAGGAGGAGGTGACCCAATTTTATACCAACATTTATTTTGATTTTTCGGACACCCAGAAGTTTACATTTTAATTCTACCAGGATTCGGAATAATTTCACATATTATTTCTCAAGAAAGAGGAAAGAAAGAAACTTTTGGGGTTTTAGGAATAATTTATGCAATAATAGCTATTGGCTTGCTGGGGTTTATTGTATGAGCTCATCACATATTCACAGTAGGAATAGATATTGACACTCGAGCTTATTTCACATCAGCTACAATAATTATTGCAGTCCCAACAGGAATTAAAATTTTTAGCTGATTAGCAACCTTACATGGGACTCAAATTAACTACAGTCCTTCAATATTGTGAGGATTGGGGTTTATTTTCTTATTTACTATTGGAGGATTAACAGGAGTAATTTTAGCTAACTCTTCACTTGATATTACCTTACATGACACATATTATGTAGTCGCTCATTTTCATTATGTATTGTCCATGGGGGCTGTATTCGCTATTTTTGGAGGATTTATTCATTGATATCCCCTATTTACAGGATTAACCCTAAACCCCTATCTATTAAAAATTCAATTTATTTCCATATTTATCGGAGTAAATTTAACCTTCTTCCCCCAACATTTTTTAGGACTTGCAGGGATACCACGACGATACTCCGATTACCCCGACAGATTTATATCATGAAATATTATTTCTTCATTCGGGTCTTACATTTCCTTATTTTCTATAATTTTAATTATTATTATTATCTGAGAATCAATAATTAACCAACGAATTATTTTATTCTCCTTAAACATACCATCTTCCATTGAATGATACCAAAATTTACCCCCTGCTGAACATTCTTATAATGAATTACCCATTTTAAGTAACTTCTAATATGGCAGATTATATGTAATGGATTTAAGCCCCATGTATAAAGGATTATCCTTTTTTTAGAAATGGCAACTTGATCAAACTTTAACTATCAAAATGGAGCCTCTCCCTTAATAGAACAAATTATTTTCTTTCATGACCACACCTTAATTATTTTGATTATAATTTTAATTCTAGTAGCTTACTTAATAATTAGTTTATTTTTCAACAAATATATTAACCGATTCTTATTAGAAGGCCAAATAATTGAATTAATTTGAACAATTTTACCAGCTGTTACTCTAATTTTTATTGCCTTACCATCCCTACGGCTACTTTATTTACTAGATGAACTTAATAGCCCAATTATTACCCTAAAATCAATTGGGCATCAATGATATTGAAGTTACGAATATTCAGATTTTTCAAATATTGAATTTGACTCCTATATAATTCAAATTAATGAAAACTTAAATAATTTCCGTCTTCTTGATGTTGATAACCGAATCATTTTACCTATAAATAACCAAATTCGAATCTTAGTAACAGCAACTGATGTAATTCACTCCTGAACAATCCCATCATTAGGAGTAAAAATCGATGCTAATCCAGGGCGTTTAAATCAAACTAGCTTTTTCTTAAACCAACCAGGAATCTTATACGGGCAATGTTCTGAAATTTGTGGGGCTAACCATAGATTTATGCCTATTGTTGTAGAAAGAGTTCCTATTAAAAATTTTATTAAATGAATTAATAATTATTCATTAGATGACTGAAAGCAAGTACTGGTCTCTTAAACCATTTTATAGTAAATTAGCAATTACTTCTAGTGAAAGAATTAGTTAATAAATAACATAAATATGTCAAATTTAAATTATTACTTAAGTAATATTCTTTTATCCCTCAAATAATACCTATTAATTGATTTTTTTCTTTTTTTTTTTTTATTGGAATTTTTATTATTTTTATAATTATAAATTTTTATATATTTAATTATAAAATTGATATTAAAAAAAAAAATATCAACTCTCTTTTTGATAAAAAAATTTTTTGAAAATGATAAATAATCTATTCTCAATTTTTGACCCATCAACAAACTTATTTAACTTATCTCTAAATTGAATAAGAACTTTTATTGGGATTTTATTCATCCCCCTGTCATTTTGAGTAACCCCTAATCGTCACTTTATTATATGAAACTTTATTTCCAATAAATTAAACAATGAATTTAAAACTTTATTGGGCCCCAACAGATATAAGGGATCAACTTTTATTTTTATTTCATTATTTTTTTTTATTTTATTTAATAATTTTTTAGGACTATTCCCCTATATTTTTACTAGTACTAGTCATTTAAATATCTCATTAGCTATCTCATTAACGTTATGATTAAGATTCATAATTTATGGGTGAATTAATAATACACAAAATATATTTATTCATATAATCCCTCAAGGAACTCCGGCTATTCTTATACCTTTTATAGTATTAATTGAAACAATCAGTAATATCATCCGACCAGGGACATTAGCAGTTCGATTAACCGCTAATATAATCGCAGGTCATTTACTTTTAACTCTACTTAGAGGAACTGGAATTAATATACCTAACTTTCTCCTTATTTTTTTAATTTTAATCCAAATTTTATTATTAATTCTAGAATCTGCTGTAGCAGTAATCCAAGCCTATGTAATCTCTATTTTAAGTACACTTTATTCTAGTGAAGTAAATTAATGTCTAATCACTATAACCACCCTTATCATTTAGTTGATTATAGCCCTTGACCCCTAACGGGAGCTATTGGAGTAATAACCTTAGTTACTGGATTAATTAAATGATTCCATAACTTTAATAGAAATTTATTAATTATTGGGTATATTATTATTTTATTAACCATATATCAATGATGACGAGATATTTGTCGAGAAGCTACTTATCAAGGCAAACATACTACTTTAGTTTCTAATGGTTTACGATGAGGAATAATTTTATTTATTGTTTCAGAAATTTTTTTTTTTATTTCATTTTTTTGAGCTTTTTTCCACAGTAGTTTATCCCCTAATATCGAAATTGGCTCAATATGACCTCCAACAAGTATTATTGCTTTTAACCCCTTTCAAATCCCCCTTCTTAATACCATCATTTTAATTACTTCAGGAATCACAGTAACTTGAACTCATCATGCTATAATAGAAAATAATTTCACTCAAGCCACTCAAAGTTTATTCTTAACCGTATTTTTAGGAATTTATTTTACTATTCTTCAAGCTTACGAATATTTTGAAGCCTCTTTTACTATTGCAGATAGAATTTATGGGGCTACCTTTTTTATAGCCACAGGATTCCATGGAATACACGTTATTATCGGTACAATTTTTTTATTAACTTGTTTTATTCGACTAATTAATAGTCATTTCTCCAACAACCATCACTTTGGATTCGAAGCTGCAGCATGATATTGACATTTTGTTGATGTAGTTTGATTATTCCTTTTTATCTCAATTTACTGATGAGGAAATTAATTATTTATGTAATATATTTAGTATATTTGATTTCCAATCAAAAAGTTTAATAATTTTAATATAAATAATCACTATAATAACAACTTTAATTATAATTTTTATTATTATTTCAAATATTTTTATATTAATCTCTATATTAATCTCAAAAAAATCATTCCTTGACCGAGAAAAATGTTCTCCCTTTGAATGTGGATTTGACCCTAAATCAATTGCTCGTATTCCTTTTTCTTTACATTTTTTTTTAATTGCCGTAATTTTTTTAATCTTTGATGTAGAAATTGCTTTAATTTTCCCGATTATTACAACATTTAAAATAGTAAATTTTTTCTCATGATTTAAAATTAGTTTTTTTTTTATTGCTATTTTATTATTAGGGCTCTATCATGAATGGAATCAAAATATACTAAACTGATCCACTTAAAAGTTAGGATTATAGTTTAACTAAAACATTTGAATTGCAATCAAAAAATATTGAAATTCAATTTATCTTTATAAATAAGAAGCAATTTTGCATTTAATTTCGACTTAAAAGATAGAGTTAATTACTCCTTATTTATTAATTGAAACCAAAAAGAGGTATATCACTGTTAATGATAAAATTGAATTCTTATTCCAATTAAGAAATATACTCATAATTAAGCTGCTAACTTAATTTATAGTGATTTAACTCATTAATATTTCTTATTTATATAGTTTAATTAAAACATTACATTTTCATTGTAAAAATAAAATAATTATTTTTATAAATACTATTTAAAGACTAATAAATCACCCTAATATCTTCAATATTATACTCTTAATTTAAGCTATTTAAATTAAATTATAATCAGTCTAATAAGTAATACAACAAATAAAACAAATCTAAATAAATAAATCTTAAAATTATTTATTTGATAAACATAATAAATAACAGAATTATATTTCACGACATTAAAAATCCCCTGGCCTCTATAATATTCACTCCAACCTAAATCCATATTTTTAAACAATTTTTGACCAAAACTTAAAAAATAATAATTTAGCCCATAAGTTGAGAGTCTTGGTAGAAATCACATTGTAACAAAAAAATAACTTAAATTATAAGTTACTATAAACTTACTTAAAGAATGAATATTCATTATACTAACTAAATAACCTATAATCAACCCAATAAATGTTACATAAATAACTATTATTTTTAAAGAAAAAGGCAAATAAATTATATAAGGGTAATAAAAAATTAATCAACTTAACCCCCCCCCAGAAACTAATCTTATAAATAATAAAATCATTATTCTCTTTAATATTACATAATCTTCATCATATAAATTATAAGTAACTAATAAATTAAAATCATTCACTATTAAATATATCAATAGCCGAATAGTATAAAATATAGTTAAACCAGTCGAAAAATAATATAAATAAAAAATTATTAAATTTAAATTTCTTATACTTACTATCTCTAAAATCATATCCTTCGAATAAAACCCTGCTAAAAAAGGAATCCCACATAAAGCTAAATTAGAAATATTTAAACATAAAGAAGTTAATGGAATATATAATCTCACCCCCCCTATTATACGAATATCTTGATTATCATTTATTATATGAATAATCACCCCTGCACACAGAAATAATAAAGCTTTAAATATCGCATGAGTTAGTAAATGAAAAAAAGCCAAATCATAGAACCCTATTCTTAAAATTCTTATTATTAGTCCTAATTGTCTTAATGTAGATAAAGCAATGATTTTTTTTAAATCAAACTCATAATTAGCTCTAATACCAGCCATTATTATAGTTACCCCTGAAAATAATAATAAAAACTTAAAAAAAAATAAATCAATTAATAAATTGTTAAATCGAATTAACAAATAAACCCCTGCTGTTACTAAAGTTGAAGAATGCACTAAAGCAGAAACAGGAGTAGGAGCAGCTATAGCTGCAGGTAGCCAAGAACTAAAAGGAATTTGAGCTCTTTTAGTCATAGCTGCAATAATTACTAGCCCCCCAATAATCTTTATTGGATACTCTCCCCCTATAAAATTAAGGTAAAAAATGTAATTCCAACTCCCATAATTCATTATCCAAGAAAGTAAAATTAAAATTAATACATCTCCAATTCGGTTAGATAAAGCTGTTAATATCCCAGCATTATAAGATTTTATATTCTGGTAATAAATTACTAAACAATAAGAAACTAATCCTAACCCATCCCAACCTAATAAAATTCTAATCATATTAGGACTAATAATTAATAAAATTATAGAAAGAACAAACAATAAAACTAAATAAATGAATCGACTTAAATTTAATTCAGATCTTATGTAACTCTTTCTGTAATAAATAACTGAAGAAGAAATCAAAGAAACAAATATTATAAATAACAAAGATATTCAATCTAATAAAATAGTTATTACTACACTTACTGTATTAAAGGAAATAATCTCCCACTCAAAAAAATATACCATATTTTTTATAATAAAATAAAGCATCAAAAAAAAATTTAAGACTATAAAAAAAAATAAAAAAAAAAATCTGATGAAACAAATGGAATATTTATTAATAACTAAAAATGAGCTATATCACATCTTCGACTCCACAAATCAATATTTTATTTAAACTATTTTAGTAAAATCAAATTATTCTATAATCGATCTTTAAGACTAAAATATTAAGTGGAAATCAATGTAATATTAGTATTAAATATTCTCGAGACACCCCCCCTCAAAATCTGTAAATTCTCAAATTATATCCCCCATGTTGGGTATAAGAATATAAATATAATCTGTACCCGGCACTAAAGAAAGAAATTAACATTAATAAAACTATACTTAACCAAGACCATCTCACTAATCTATTTATAAGACTAATTTCCCCCATTAAATTAAGAGATGGAGGAGCAGCTATATTTGAAGATATTATTAAAAATCACCATAATCTCATGGAGGGTATAAAATTTATAGCCCCCTTATTTAAAAATAAACTTCGACTATTCATACGCTCATAATTAATATTGGATAAACAAAATATCCCAGATGAACATAAACCATGCCCAATTATTAAAATATAAGCCCCTAAATACCCCCAGTAATTTATTGTTAAAACCCCCCCAATAACAAGTCTTATATGAGCAATTGAAGAATAGGCAATTAAAGACTTTATATCAGTTTGACAAAAACATTTTAAACTAATATAAAACCCCCCAACCAAGCTAATAGACATTCAAGTGTAACTTATTTTAAAATTAACCTTTTGCAAAATCAATATTATACGTAAAAGCCCGTACCCTCCAAGCTTTAATATAACAGCAGCTAAAATTATAGAACCAGAAATAGGAGCTTCCACATGAGCTTTTGGTAATCACAAGTGAACAAAATATATTGGTATTTTTACTAAAAAAGCGAAAACAAGACTAATATATAATAGAATCGAATAATAGTCATAAAATTTTATTAAATATATGGTTACATGATTTATTCTATAAGAAATATAAAAAACCCCTATTAATATTGGTAGAGAAGCAAATAAGGTATAAAATAATAAATATAACCCCGCCTGAATTCGTTCAGGTTGGTACCCCCACCCAACAATTAACATTAAAGTGGGAATTAAACTTCTCTCAAAAAATAAATAAAATATAAATAAATTTATAACACTAAAAGTCAAATATAATATTATTATTAAAAAAATAATATTTAATAGAAAAAATCTATCAAAAAACTTTTCTTTATTTAATTTTTCTCTTGCTATAATTATCAAAAAAGTAACTCAAATTCTTAAAGAAATTAAACCATAAGAGATTATATCACACCCAAATATATATCTTAAATTAGAAAAATTTATAATACTAATGCTAAAATTTATAAATATAAATATTATAATTATAAAAATAAATTGAACCAATCAAAATATATTTTTATTAAAACATAAAGGTATTATAAACCCTATCATAAATAAAAATTTTATCATTTAAATTAAATTAAATCTTTGGAAATAATCATTCCCATGAGTCCGAATTATTGAAACTAAAATAGATAACCCCAAAGCCCCCTCACAAACAGAAAATACCAAAAATACTATTAATACATATATGTTATACTCAATAGCTATTAAATTTAATATTAATAAAAAAAAAATTCTTAAAACAAGAAATTCTAAACTTATAAGAGCAATTAATAAATGCTTGTGTTTTGAAACAAAAATTATATTTCCAACTATAAATATTACTGAGATAAATAGTCTTATCATTTGTTTTTATAGTTTAAAAAAAACTTTGGTCTTGTAAGCCAATAATAAGATTTTTCTTTAAAAACTTCAAAGAAAAAGATATTCTTTATCATTAATCTCCAAAATTACTATTTTTATTAAACTATTCTTTGAAATCACTAAAATATTTTTTTCCAATTTAATTTTTTTTTTATGTTTATTTATATTTTTCACTAGCCACCCAATAGCAATAGGCATAATAATTTTAAGACAAACTTTACTAGTATGCTCCTTATCAGGGATATTGATTAGTACTTATTGATTTTCATATATTTTATTTTTAATTTTCTTGGGGGGGCTTTTAGTGTTATTCATTTACGTTTCAAGAATCGCATCTAATGAGTTATTTAAAATTAATCTAATGAATAAAAGTCTATTTGTATTTAGAGTTACCTATAGCCTTATTATTTCATGGTATATAAAAGATAATCTTTCCTGAGCAAACTTTTCTTTTAATGAAGAAATAATTATTTTCCCTAGTAATTTTTTATTTTTTAATAATGAATTCAATTTTAATTTAACTAAATTATATAATGAACAAACTTATTTACTAATATTTTTATCATTTATTTATTTATTTATTACCTTAATTGCAGTAATTAAGATCACTAATATTTTTTTTGGACCTCTTCGATCTATATATGACTAGTGATAAATTTTTTCACTTCTACTCGTAAAACTCACCCAGTTATCAAAATCATTAATGGGTCTCTAATTGACCTTCCTTCTCCATCGAATATTTCCACATGATGGAACTTTGGGTCTTTATTAGCTATTTGTCTAATAATTCAGATTTTGACAGGCTTATTTTTAACAATATACTATTCAGCTAATATTGAACTAGCTTTTTTTAGAGTAAACTACATTTGTCGAGACGTAAATTATGGGTGATTAATCCGAACCATCCATGCAAATGGAGCATCATTTTTCTTTATCTGCATTTATACCCATATCGGGCGAGGAATATACTATGAATCTTTTAATTTAAAATTTACTTGAACAATTGGGGTAATTATTCTATTTCTTTTAATAGCCACAGCTTTTATAGGGTATGTCTTACCTTGAGGGCAAATATCATTTTGAGGAGCAACTGTAATTACAAATTTATTGTCCGCAATCCCATATCTAGGAACTACATTAGTAAACTGAATTTGAGGAGGATTTGCAATTGATAACGCCACCTTAACTCGATTTTATACCTTTCATTTTCTTCTCCCCTTTGTTATTTTAATAATAACCATAATTCACCTACTTTTCCTTCATCAAACGGGGTCTAATAACCCCCTAGGAATTAATAGCAATCTTGACAAAATTCCTTTTCATTCATTTTTTACTTTCAAAGACTTAATTGGATTCATTATCCTAGTTTTTATATTATGCTTATTAACATTAAAAAGCCCTTATTTACTGGGAGACCCAGATAATTTCATCCCCGCTAACCCTTTAGTAACTCCTATCCATATCCAACCAGAATGATATTTCCTATTTGCTTATGCTATCCTACGATCAATCCCCAATAAATTAGGGGGAGTTATCTCCTTAGTGATATCAATTTTAATTTTAATTATCCTCCCATTTACATTTAATAAAAAAATTCAAGGAATTCAATTTTATCCTCTAAATCAACTTTTGTTCTGATCTTTAATCACAATCATTATTCTATTGACTTGAATTGGGGCTCGACCAGTAGAAATACCTTATATTACTTCAGGGCAAATTTTAACTTTTATTTATTTCTCTTATTTTATCACTAACCCAATTTTAAATAAATTTTGGGACGAATTAATCTTTAATTAATTAATGAGCTTGTTAAGCATTTGTTTTGAAAACTTAAGAAAGAATAAATATATTCTATTAATTTATACTAAATTTATTTTATAAAATAAAATCATTTTTAGCCCTAAAAAAAAAATTAAATAATTTAAAGAAATAGGCAAATATCTTTTTCAACATAAATATATTAGTTTATCATAACGATACCGAGGCAAAGTCCCCCGCACCCAAATAAAAAAAAATGAAATAAATACTAACTTTAAGTAAAATATAAAATCCAAATCAAACCCCCCCATGTAAATAATAATAAATAATATTCTTATAAATAAAATTCTAGAATACTCAGCTAAAAAAATAAGAGCAAACCCTCCTCTTCTATACTCAATATTAAACCCAGAAACTAATTCTCTTTCCCCTTCAGCAAAATCAAAAGGAGTACGATTAGTCTCAGCTAATAAAGAAGAAAAAAAACATATAGACAAAGGTATTGTCAAAAAAAAAAATCAAATTAACATTTGATAATCACTAAAAATAATTAAATTAAAATTTATAATTAAAATAAGATTAGAAATTAAAATTAAAGCTAAACTCACTTCATAAGAAATAGTTTGAGCAACAGCTCGTAACCCCCCTAGTAAAGAATAATTTCTATTTGAAGACCACCCAGCAATTAATAAAATATAAACCCCAATTCTTGTACAACACAAAAAAAATATTACCCCTAAATTAAATGTAACTATATTAAATATATAAGGGATAAGAGCCCAAATAACTAAAGATAATATAAACCCAATAATGGGAGAAAAATAATAAGAAAAATAATTTGAATAACTTAATACCCCTTGCTCCTTAGTAAATAATTTAATAGCATCACTAAAAGGTTGTAAAACCCCCAAAACCCCTAACTTATTAGGGCCTTTACGAATTTGAATATACCCTAAAACTTTTCGTTCTAACAAAGTTAAAAAAGCTACCCCAATTAATACCCCCAATATTAAAACTAACATCCCAAATAAATAATTCAATATATCTATATTAGACACTACTACCTATATAAATAATTCTTATATATTCATGAACTCTAAAATCATTACATTTTTCTGCCAAAATAGTTTAAATAAACTATTAATGAAATTCTTACCAATTAAATTATTTAAAATACTTGGTCCTTTCGTACTGAAATATTTTAAAAATATAAAGATAGAAACCAACCTGGCTCACACCGGTTTGAACTCAGATCATGTAAGATTTTAATGATCGAACAGATCAAAATTTTAAACCTTTGCATTTAAATTTTATCTTAATCCAACATCGAGGTCGCAAACTCTCTCTCTTATTCGTACTAAAAGAAAAAATTACGCTGTTATCCCTAAGGTAATTTTTTCTTTTAATCAATAATTATTGGATCTTATAATCACTTATTTATGTTAAAATTTTAAAAAAAGTTAAATTAATTTTTCTATCCCCCCAATAAAATAAATAAAAATATCTTAATTTTAATTTATACATTAAATTATCATAAGGTTATTTATAAAACTCTATAGGGTCTTCTCGTCTTTTATAAATATTTCAGCTTTTTAACTAAAAAATTAATTTCTAATAATAATTAAGAGACAGTTTATATTTCATCAAATCTTTCATACAAGTCTCCAATTAAAAGACTAATGATTATGCTACCTTTGTACAGTCAATATACTGCAGCCCTTTAATGATTATCAGTGGGCAGATTAGACTTTAAATTATTATCAAAAAGACATGTTTTTGATAAACAAGTGAATATAAATTTTTGCCGAATTCCTTTTTATTAATTTGAATTTAAATTAATTTTATTTTATTATAATATACTAATTTTAACATTATCTCTAATTTTACCCCGTTAAAAAATATGTTTTTATAAAAATTTAAATTTAAATTTAAATTTTTCTTATAAATGAAATTATTTGTAATAAATTATAATTTAAAAACAATATAAATTTTAAAATTTTCAATAATATTTTAATTTTATTATAATTTTTTAAATTAAAGCTTATCCCCCAATATATTTAATTTTAAAAATTTTTTAATTAAATATTTAATTAAAAAATTTTTTAAATTTAAAATTAAATTTTTTTCTAAAAAAACTAGATATATTTGAAAACGATTAATATTTCATCTCTAATTAATAATTTAAAATAATGATGCTACATTAACTTTTATAACTAATTAGCCCTTTCAAATTCGAGATTCCCCTACCTAAAAAATATTATTTTATAAACTCTGATACCCAAGATACAATAAATAAAATTTACTTTTTCAATAATTTATTTTTATATTATTTCAAATTTCTTTTACAATACTATTATACTATAAAATTTATATCTTTTCTAAAAAAATACTTTAATGCCCCCCTCATTAAAACTTTTTTTATTATAATATAAATTTATTAATTTGCCCCCTCAAATTAATTAAAATTTAATATCTTTTCAATGTAAATGAAATACTTTACTCAAGCTCTAATTTGATCATTCTAGAAACACTTTCCAGTACTTCTACTTTGTTACGACTTATTCCAACTTTTAAATGAAAGTGACGGGCAATATGTACATATTTTAATTATTAATCATTCTAATAAATTAATTAAAATTACATTTAAATCCACCTTCAAGTAATTTTGCAAAATCCTATTCATTTAAATAATTTTATTGTAACCCATCTTAAACTTAACTATAATCTGCATCTTGATCTGAATTAATTTTAATTTCAAATTTTTAAATATTATTTTTATTTAAAAATATTTTTTTAACAATGATATACAAAATAATAAAATTAAGTAAATTTATTCGTGGATTATCAATTACTAGACAGATTCCTCTAAATAAACTAAAATACCGCCATCTTATTTAAGTTTCAATATAATATTTATTTACTATTTTAGTATTTTTATTAAATTTTAATAATAGGGTATCTAATCCTAGTTTTTACCAAATTTGTTAATTCATAAACATTATATAAAATTTTACAAAATTAAAATTTCACCTAATAATTTTATTTTTAATTTAAATTCAATCAATATTTATTATAAACTAAAAAAATTTAATTTAACTTTTGTTTAACCGCAACTGCTGGCACAAAATTAGTTATTAATTTCTTTATTACTAAATCTTAATTTCTTAAATTTTTAATTTTAATTACTACAATATTAATTTAATTATTTTTAAAATAATTAAAATCTCATACTAAAATTTATATGTAAAATAAATTTAAAATAAATTCTCCAAAACATAAAAATTTTATTTATTATTAATAAAATTTGTATAGATTTTTTTTTTTTTTTTTATATATTAAATATTTAATTTATATGAATAATAGATATATTAAATATTTAATATAATTTATTAAATTTTTAATATTTCTTTTTTTATTTTTTTCATAATAATATATTAAAAATTAAATTTAATATAATTTATTTATAATCATTTAAATAAATAATTTATTATAAATATATTAATAAATTAAATAAAAATTAATATATTATTTATTTATAATTATAATATATATATATATAAATAATAAATATTAATAATATATTAAATTATTTATATATATACATATATATATATATATATATATNTACACACGTAAAAAAAAGCATTAAAAATTTAATTTCGAACTATTCCTTTCTTTAATAAATTGTACTTAAATCCTATATCAACCCATATCTAATATTTTTTTACATAAATAATAAAAATATAAAA